GAATTTCCTGCCGCTATCATATAATATTCATCTTGACTCGGTGATAAAAAAAGCATCTGTATCCGCGCTTTTTTTGATTTCTCAACGAGTTCATAAAACGGACTTTCTAACGACCCCCAATCACCAATCCTGGCATGAATTGATAAAGATCCAATAAGTCCAACATTGATTCCTTCAGACGTATCAATGGGGCAAATACGCCCATAGTGACTAGGATGGATATCTCGTATCCGAAAATTAGCAGTTCGCCCTGTTAATCCGCCAGGGCCCAAATAACTTAACTTTCTCCCATGAACGATTTGTGTCAATGGATTAGTTCGATCCAAAACTTGAGATAATGGGTGTAATCCGAAAAAGGATTCATAAGTAGTTGTTAACGGAGTTGAAGTGACCAAATTCTGAGGAGTAGGTATCAATTTATGCCTAATTGCTCCGCCTATAGTTCCCTTAACTACATTTTCTAAACGAGCCAGAGCCAACCCGAGCTGGTCTTGTAAAAGATCCGCTACAGAGCGAATACGTTTATTTTTCAAATGATTCATATCATCAAGTGTACCCATTCCAAATTTCATCCCAATCAAATGATCGGCAGCTGCTAATATATCTCGTGGTAACAAAAATATATTGTTCTGAGGTATATTAAGATTCAGTCTCCAGTTAATATTTCGGCGACCAATCCTTCCCAATTCACACCTTTGGTGAAAGAATTTTTTTTGTAATTCCTTACATAAGGATTCAGAAAATATTGGATCCCCACCTACACAAGAAAATTGTTGATAAAACTCCAAAATAGCATTTTCTTTTGACCCAATTTTTTTTTTCTCCTTATCGGTCAAGAAAGATAATAAAATTTCAGGGTAGCAAACATTCTCGAGAATTTCTCTTAGATTCGAACCCATAGCTGATAATAGAACTAGAATAGATATTTTCTGTTTCCTACTCACACGAGCCCATATTCTTGCTTTTTTATCAATCTCTAATTCTAGCCTGCCCCCCCAATCTGATATTATGGTGCCGGTATAGACCGAAATCCCGTTATGATCCAATTCTGACTGGTAATAGATACCAGGACTTTGTAATATTTGATTGATCACAATTCTGTATATTCCGTTTACTATAGAAGTTCCAAGGGAATTCATTAAAGGAATGTTTCCAATAAAAATTCTTTGTTCTTGCATATTCCTACAGGTTTTCCAAATTAATCCCGCGGATACATATAATTCAGAAGAGTATGTAAGTGATTCATAGACAGCATCCCGTTCTTTTATCAGAGGTTCTACCAATTGATATGTTTCCACAAATAATTGAAATTCAATTTCGTGATCTATATCTTCAATTTTTGGAAATTTAGAAAGTTCTTCTATTAAACCCTGATCAATAAACCGATAAAACCCTTCAAATTGTATCTGATTCAATCCGGGTATTGTAGATGTTCCCTCTTTTCCATCCCCGAGCATCTTTTTTGAATTTCCCATTTATCCGTTTATTGAAAAAATCCCATCCCATTTCTCATTCTTCACCGAATCATATCCATAGAATTCGATCTAGCAATAATGGAATTTCTATTCTGTTTACTGAATCACATGAAATTTTATCCAACTCCAAGATATAGGGAATGTATGAAATACGTATGAACGGAGACTAGATTCAATTGGAATTTTTTTATAAGAAAGAGTTCAGAATTGAGAAATACCACTGGAACTTATGGAGTTTTGTAAAGACTAGAAAAAAAAGTAATTTCATTTTCACCTATGATATTACATATTCCAATTCGATTGCATACCATTAAAAACTTTATTCATGATTGGATCTGTTCGAGCAGATAAACATATAATAAATAGAAAACTTTTTTTTAACCACTTTACTTTTTCATGTATTTGTATTTCATTGCTCAAAAAAATATTTGCAGAAAAAAGATGGATTTTGCCCTATTTTGAATAGAATATTTAGAATATCATTGAATTGAAGTAGGTAAGAAAACGTGTGTTTTTTTATTTATTAATTTTTCTTTTTATTAAAATAAAAAAGAATGCACAGATATATATATGTCTCTTTTTCTTCTTTTATTGTGGTACAGTTCTATTTGGGACAGCACATGCTGTGCTCTACCAAAAATTCAATTTTTTCTTCAATGTATTCAATGAAAAATGAAAATACAAAAGTTGATTGCGAATTACTCCTCAAAAGCATCCCTAATACCCCATTATAGAGCTATAGCTCTATAAACAACATAACGTATGTTCTGATTCTGGGGTTTACATATACTCATCATTACGGTTATAATTGAAATTGAAGAAGATTTCTTTTTAATTGAAAAAATTCAATATAGATTAGTTATAAATCTATTGCTAAGGATTTTCTTATATTATTAGAAATAAAAAAATGTAGATTTTAATTCAAAAATGGTCATGAATTTATAGTCAATAGTTAATGGTTCTGATTTGTACGAGATTCTATATTTTGTGACTGAAAATCTCTATTTTTTTCGGAGTTAAAAAAAAAAAAGATAAAATTTGAATCTAGTTTCTATCGTTTTGGCGGCATGGCCGAGTGGTAAGGCGGGGGACTGCAAATCCTTTTTCCCCAGTTCAAATCCGGGTGCCGCCTCAACAACAGACTTGAAATCTCCTGTTATAAAACTATAACAAACGTAGGAAAAGACTCTTGATACTTTCTTTTCGTGATTCTAAGCCCCTGGCTCTCGAGGTTCTATTCTCTAACCTAAAGTTTTGCCTATCAAATTCGAGGAAAACTTAAAGGAATGGAGGGAAATCCGTTAGATTGGATAGCTAGAGAGGGAATTAAATTAATAGTTAGGAATGGAGGGAACATCCGTTAGATTGGATAGCTAGAGAGGGAATTAAATTAATAGTTTTGGAAAGGACCTAAGATACTTTGGATACAGACTCGTGAAAGTCTCAGAATGCTCAGACATTCAATCAATATTAGATTAGATGAAGAATTGCCTTTCGTTTTACTTTCAAAAATATTCCTTGGATACTTCGAAAAGTGTCTGTTTACTTGTGTTTACATCTTAGTCGATTGTCCTAGAAATTCTTCGAAAAGTGTCTGTTTACTTGTGTTTACATCTTGTCGATTGTACTAGAAATTCTATAATTAAGAATAACGCATTATAAGATAAGTGGATTTTTTGGAGTAGTTCATCAATGGTGACCAAATACCTCTCCCTTTTTTTGACTCTGCACCAGTGATTTCACTATTATTAGTGAACAATAATGGAAAAGTTTCTTCATATTCATAGAAATAGGGGACAGAATTAACATGGATATAGTAAGTCTCGCATGGGCTGGTTTAATGGTAGTTTTTACATTTTCCCTCTCTCTCGTAGTGTGGGGAAGAAGTGGACTCTAGAAGTACGCCTAATTGCGATAATAATCAAACTCTATCAACCTGTATCAATTGTTTTAGTTTTCTAGACGGGCCGGCAATTTTTTTAAGATTTTTTTTAGAAATTGGATTTATGTTTTGTTTTATTGACTCATTTTATATTTTTATATCAGGGTTTACACCGTTAACCATTCATGGGGTAACCCCTTTTCGAAATCTCAAGAAGTTTCCATCGAATTCGGATTATCCGTATTAAATGGATCAAACAAACAAATGAAATTGAGAAAGTATGTACATACATTTCATATTCTATTTAATTTATATTTACATTTATAAAGAAAAAAAGAGATATGGGTGGATTCCTTTATATTAAGATATTTCACTTGTATCTTTATACATTACAATAACCATAATGGCTAGTATGGTAGAAAGAGATCTCTTTCTACCATACTGGCGGGCCCCTTAGGGTACTACTGAGTCTAATGCATTCCTTTCATTTAAGACGAGAAATTGAAATCCTTTTTTTTCATTGATAGTAAAATTCTATTCAAATTAATTATTTTGACTAACCGTTTTTACGTAAATTATAAGCAAAAAAGCAGTAGGAACGAGAATGAAGAGTGCAGTAGCAATAAATGCAAGAATATTGACTTCCATAATTTAATCGTTTATTAGTTATTATTTTTTTCTTTGGAATATCTCGGGATTTAATCCCATAGAGATGAGAAATCTTTCGCTTGTAAACTCACTCAGATGAATTAGATTTCGATGATATCGAATGAAAGAAATATCATGAATAACAATATCGGAGCTATAAAATCGATTCATCGTCAAGAATTTAATAGTATAACATAGGAAGATCTTTTATCCACACCGAATACATAATGAGATTCCTGATCCAATAAAAAAATATTTATTTATGATTCTTTTTCCCCGCTTTCTTTTCTACAACCTAGTACTTTCCTTGTACAATCATCTGATGAAATATCATAAAAAACCTTTTCTACTTCGATTGTTTAGAAAAAGAGTTTCTAAAGAAACTTAAATAAACAATAGAAATCAAATAGAGAAAACAAGTACGAAGTTCAATTTGAACTTTAAAAAATTTTGTAAGGGTCTATGATCTTTTTGGAAAACAAGGGGAATGTGATAAAGACGAGTTCCAGTAAAAAAACTAAAATATTCAAAAAAATGAACTAGTTAAATTTTCTTACGAGTTTTTCTTCGACATCGACTCTAATCTTTAAAAAGAGCATATTCATTAGGGAAGACTAATTTTATCTTTATTTTTTAAATATCCTCTTTGCTTGGTTAGATTCGAACTATTTTCACTTCCTGGACTTCATAGAAAGAAAAGTATATATAGGTATATCTTGGCAAACGTATTATACGCTATCCTATTTCATTTTCCTACACGAGTTAATGGGAGATTAATTGACAAAAACCGGAAACCCCGTACAGTATCTCTTTCTTGAAGTGTTGAATGCTCTCAATAATTAGAATTAGACTCATTTACATATGCCTCTCTACCATCAATTGGTACTATGGAAATCCCCCTTTCTTTTGCTTGATGAAAAAAGAAAAATAAAACAAAAAGATAAACGAAACCATTTTGATCCCCTTGCCCAGAAACAAAAAGGGGAGTTTATGTCTTTTTTTTTTTTTTTTATCCGCCGGGACTGACGGGGCTCGAACCCGCAGCTTCCGCCTTGACAGGGCGGTGCTCTGACCAATTGAACTACAATCCCATGGAAATCAAGTGGGTAGCTTACCCATTCCTTCTTATGATTTCATTTCCATCATTTCAATTTTAGATTCAAATTAGTGTTTTGTAACAAAGAAAGTCACAAGTGATATATTGATATCTATATGGATATCACTTTAGTGATAGCAAGGCAGATTACTGGTAATCCTTGCATTATTATCAAATTGATTGATAATCTATTTTTTATTGTAAAAAAATAGATTTTTTTCTCGATTCTGTTCATTAAAGTTTATATTTAAAGGATCCATATCGGGATCCTTAGCAAGATCAAGATCGGAATTTTTTATGGAAACAAAAAAGTAACGAGATACAAGAAATCAAGAAAAAAGTAAAGTCGAAATATACCCAGAAATTTGACTTTTTTTCTTACCCTTCTCTGTCATTTATGCAAAACAAAAAGGGTTATGTAGACAGCGAATTTTTGGGCCGAGCTGGATTTGAACCAGCGTAGACATATTGCCAACGAATTTACAGTCCGTCCCCATTAACCGCTCGGGCATCGACCCAGGAAGAATCCATTCTAACTTTATGGATAATCCATGATCAACTTCCTTTCGTAGTACCCTACCCCCAGGGGAAGTCGAATCCCCGCTGCCTCCTTGAAAGAGAGATGTCCTGAACCACTAGACGATGGGGGCATACTTGCTCAACCGCCATCATACTATGATCATAGTATGATCAGTTTTTTAAAATTGTCAATATAATCAAACGGTCTGACCAGCTTATAAGGTTTTTTCTTTTTTTATAGCATTCTAGATCATTTTTTGATTTTACATTTGTATTCATATTCTAATCACAACTCTCTAAAAATAATCGATATATTTTCTTTTTATATTTGAAGTGGAAATATTAAATAAAAAAAATCGAAAAATAGTCTAGTATAGAATCTTTTAAAGAAGTGATCGGTCTGACAGAAAAAAAGAAAAAAGAGGGTTAAGTTTCGTTTTTTTTAACTTTCCTTCATAGATTGCCTCATCGCATTGTTAAGAAATAGTAGTATCCCTACCTAACACTAACCCAAGAAAGTAAGACAGAATTCATCTTCTAATTAGGGAAGAAAGCTGGATTGATAAGTTAAGTTATTGAAAATTTGCTTTTTTTTAGAAAATTCTTGTTCAGAGGATAGTCCGTCTCTCTTCATCACATGTCAAGAGAAAATATCTTGGGCCTATGTAAAATTGCTGAGTACATGTATAAATCAAATGAATTTCGTTCTATTTCGATGTGGTAGGCAATTTAAAGTAAAATAATGCATTGCATGGATAAAAATCCAATATTAAAAAAGCAAAAAATACCCTGTTTTAAGTAAATTTGAAGTAAATTCAAATTCTCGCTTCTAGTTCCGAAATGAGCTACTAACCACTATACGTCTATTGTATATATATTTAATATATATATATATAGATAGATAGATAGATTTGATTTCCCTATCGACTCAGTCAGGAATTAAATCAAGACGGCCCTTTTAACTCAGTGGTAGAGTAACGCCATGGTAAGGCGTAAGTCATCGGTTCAAATCCGATAAGGGGCTTTTACTTTCTTTACTTTTTAATAGTAAAAATTTCATTCTTCATTCTAATGAATTTCATTTTAATACTAACTAATAATTTTGAATACTAACTAATAATAAAGTTCGAGAGTAATTAAGTTAGAATACTAACTAATAATAAAGTTCGAGAGTAATTTAGAAAATAAAATTGAACATTTTTATATTATAATACAATGAATAATGATAAGTCGTCTCTTGAATCGCCAAATATATATTCTTTTTTTCCCTTTTTCGATAGATTAGAAATCAACAAATCCAAAAGAAAAAGTAAGTGGACCTAACCCATCGAATCATGACTATATCCACTATTCTGATATTCAAATTCGATAGAGATCAAATTGAAACAGTAGATTTTTTTTATTTCATTTTTTTTATTAGGAAATACGTCAATATCTCTTATTGAATCTTCTTGTTTCTATATATTTCATAGGAAATATATTGCGTTCCTGCCTAGAGAAAGAAAGTCTTATTCCAAATTAATACCTAAAAGGCATTTCAAGATCTTGTTTTGATTCCAGAACATAACAAGATCCTAAATTCTATAACTTGTATAAGAATCAAATTGTATTAAGAATTAAAAAATCTAATCATAAATAATGGCTTCAGATATCAATCAAATATTTCCATATTGATACATACAAGATGACAATGTAATGTGATTGAAGGTGTATGTGAGAAAGAAACTCTCATTTACAGTTTCCTATTATTTTATTTAAATATTGTATTGAATTAGATATAAATAAGAAATTTTCCCCTTTTTTACAGATACATAAGGGCATGTACATGTAGATATCAAAGAAAATAGACAAAAAAAATTTTTCTTTATCTGAGTAACAAC